TATCTTTTCTTTCAACTCAGGAGAAATACGATCGGGGGGGGCTAATTCGAATCCCTCGGGTAAAATAAGAACAGCACCCACATTCAAACCCCCTTTTTTACCATTAGCAAGAACTTGTTTCAGTTGCATATCATAAGGAATTCGAACAACTGCTTCAAATACAGTATCAGGAAGCACAGCTTGCGGAACTTCAATATCCACGGGCTTATTAGCTAAATGGCAATTAGCACATACAATTCGTCCAGTTGCTTCTCGTGGGTTTTCATAACCCTGCTGCGCAAAAATGGGATATGCATTTGAAATGTATGTTCGAGTTATTACATATATCATGATCGATACAGAAATGGATCGAGTCATCTGTTCCTTTACCCAAGAAAAAGTATTTCTATTTTGCATGTCCAATCATAGATCTCGGAATTTCTACAATAAATTAGATAGGGAACTTTACTAGTTCCCTATGCACGAGTCTGTCATTGTACTGGAATAGTTGTACTGGAATATAGGACGAATACCTTGAATCGGTAGAAATAAACTATAAAGAATTAAGTAAGATTCAAAATGCTTTCTTTATAAAGGAAGAAAGATTCTGATTTATTTGATTGATATCAGTAGATCAAATGAGTTCTTCATTCATTCATTGAATGATAAATGACTACAAGCGAAGGAGATACACGATTTAAATAATGGAAAATCCAATATTTCACAATTGTATCTAGAATAACTGGAAAAGTGGAAACAAGACCAGATATAATTTGATCGTTATGAGCCAATCCAAAATCGTTGTAGAACGAACCAATTATTAGTTCCCAACCATGAGTCGAGTGAAATCCAATCCCTAAATCAGTAACTAAAAGAATCGAAAAAGCTTTTATTGTGTCACTTAAGTTATAGAGGAATTCCTGAACCCAAGAATTAAGAATGACAAGTTCCTCATTACCCAAAATAAAATAACCACTTAGAATAGCGAAAGAGATTATATTTGTCGAGAAATGCAAAATGATATGGAGATGATATTCATTGTGTGTTTTGACCAATTGTATCGTTTCCTTGTGTATTCCTATACGAAGTTTTTGTATATGTGTCTCCGGGTACTCCTTTATCATTTCGTCCAACAGAAAGAGTTCTTCTAATTCTATGAATCTTTCTAGAACGTTTTTCTCTTGAATATCATTCAAGAGAGTTTCGGATTGCCAGGTATTCCACCAATTAGTAACCCAAAGTTCCAGACATTTATTAAATGAGAGAGAGACCCACCAGGGCAAAAATACTATAGATACAAGATATGGGAAAGAAGGCAATGCTTTCTTTTTTTTCATTTTTTATCTGTGAATTGAATTGTTAATGAACCTGCTTCATTCGTTGACTCTATATGAGATTTCTCTGAAGCACGAGTTCTATAACAAGGTATTGAACCTATGGGTCTATTCATTCCAATTTTTGTGTAAAAATGGAGTTTAGTTCTTGGATCTAGAAGGAATATAGAAATGGGATAAGGGTCCGTCCTTTTCGGATAAAAATGCAAAATCAATATTATTCCCAGATATCTCAATTGGGCAAATTCGAAGCAATTTCATCTTCATTTGTTCCTTTCTATGAATACTCGAAAACCCACTTAAAATAACGAATCGGATTTCGAAACGAAAACCCCCCTCAGTTAATTATTTATAAATGTTTCACCGTCTAGCCACAACCAAGGAAAAAAAGGGTATCATCAAAATTTTGGGCCTAAAAAGATGAGATGAATTCCGTATTACGAAATACATGTTCGGATATATTTGATGAATCCCTACTTATTAGATTAGCCTTTTTCTAGTAGAAATTTTCTAGTAGAAAAGAATTGAGTTGGGATCCATACGCATACGAAATACTTTTGGTATACAAATGGTATACAAAAATTTCTTCTTTTCTTAATTATAGTATAGTTTATTATAGTTATTCCATATACGCCCTCCTGCGTTTTTGTTTTATTCTATGGGATGGGAGTCGCCACGACAAAGGAAGGAGGAAATAGAATAATCTAACATGTTTTGTTCGAATGAACATTCCAAAAAGACTTCAATTGTATTAAAAAAGGAATTAGCAAGTTCCTTCCCCCATGCCGAGAAAACATTTATTCTTTATTGTGTTCAATTCATTTCAAAATACTTCAATTGGTACGCGCAAGAAATAGGCCAATTCGGCAGCTTTTTGTTCAATTTCTCGTGGAGTCAAATTCTCATCAGTACGAGTCAAGGGAATGGCCCCTTGACCTCTGATTTCCATATAAAGGACACGACGAGGATAAAGACCCTCTTTAACCTCAATTCTGATTGATTGGATATCTCTCATAAGGAAGCGAAGGAAGATGCGACGATTTATTCCAGGAAATCCCCAACGAAAAATGCACACAATTCCTTCTTTTATATCGAATCGGTCATAACCACTACCTACATTCCACAAAATTGTGCACCACAAATAGGAGCTAACGAATAGACCTGCGATCCCGTAAAAAGACATCACGATTCCTTGTGGAAAAAAAAGAATTTGCTGAGATGGAAATACGGATATCAAATTCCTACCAAGATAACTGGAAGTTCCAACCGCTAAGAATCCTAGTGAACCTAAAAAAAGGATACAGGCCCAGCAAAAATTACTTGTTTTTCGAGACCCCCTTATAAGTTCTATCCATATATGTTCTGATCGCCAATTCATAACTAGATCCAGTTGCATTCGATTGGAATTGAGAGAATAACCCAAATTTGACTTTACCTTTCTTGATCCCGAAGTAACTTTCATCAACTAGCACTATTCTGATGTGGAGTAATTGGTTAGATACATTGACTTTCTATTAAAAATATTTACTGATCCGTTCCGTTTTTAACCAGCTATACCCTGCATATCTATACATGCATTTATGCGTATATCATGTATCCGCATGCATAACAGTTCTTTCATTTGTGTGTGGAAAGAACCACCTATCGTACCATATTGCACTAAATAAATATCTGTATTATGATACAGTGTTGAAATAAATTGATAAGATTTGGTCCCATTGGATCTAGACAATCTTATTTTTTTGGACATGAAGAGATAAAGAAGCCATTGCAATTGCCGGAAATACTAGGGCCACTAAAGGCACAAAAATAGAGGGTAAGTTGAGATCTGTCATAGAATGGGTGCCTCGATTTAATATGTGTATCTATATATTTGTATCTATTAGAAAGATATCTTATGATATGATAAGTATATCTCTTATAAGTAATATTAAGTAATATTTACTATTATATTTTATATAATATTTTATATAATATGAAGTTTGAATAATAATATTCAAAAATAATATAATACTACTCAGTATATATAAACAATTAAGTAAATATAAAAATAATATATTTATTTAATATTAAAATATTAATCAAATCAAAAAAAAAGAAAATAAAAAAACAAGGATAGATAATAAGTGCAAAAATGTATAACTAAATTAAGTGTACCTATTCATCTTTCTACACGAATATAGATAGGATAATCTTCTTTTACAAATTTTCTTATTCTTCTTCTCCCATCCTTATGTTCTTTCTATCTTTCTTTCTAATCTAATAAGGAGTTTCTTATTAAAAAGGAGTTTTCTTATGAAAATTAAGTTCATTATGAATTCGCGACTCTAAATAATACGATCCAACAAACAGGGATTCATAGTAAAAATGCGATAGATATAGAAATTTTTTTATTCCATTTCCATATTTGCTATTTCTTTTTATTTTGATATTTTTTTTTTTTCATTATTGTCTATCTTAATTAATACGTAAGATAGCCAGATAAAATTCTTTTTATCTCCCCAAATTCGAATTCCTCGGAAAGAGAAATTCACTTTTTTATTTTATCCTGTTGGTAGAGGTTCATAATACCTAATCATGAATAGGGGTAAGATAAAAAATAGATCTGGATCTGGAAGAAAAAAAATTATCCGAAACTTCTGACTCTTACTAGAAAGTGTAACTTATATCACCAAAGAACATTTTTCTTAGTTTTTTTTATTACGATGAACTAAATACTTGTTCGCTACAAATAAAATAACTGAATCTAGTGCTATACTTTAATTTTTGGAATTTTGATTCAAGGGAAAGAAACCATGGAGCTGAAATAACTCACTTAGAACACCTTTTAAAGGATTACGTGGTACGATTGGGTCGAATAAGCCTTTATGGAATAAATACTCAGCCGCTTGTGAACCATCGGGTACTGTCTTATTCAATGTTTGTTCAATTACTCTTTTACCCGCAAATGCAATGTACGCATTAGGTTCAGCAATAATGATATCTCCCAACATACCAAAACTGGCTGTTACTCCACCGGTTGTAGGAGATGTAAGGACTGATACATAGAATAACTTTTTATTGGATTGGTAATCATATGAAGCAGAAGATATTTTAGCCATTTGCATCAAGCTCAAACTTCCTTCTTGCATGCGTGCTCCTCCAGAAGCACACACAATAATGACAGGTAGAGATCGATTAGTAGCATACTCAATCAAACGAGTGATTTTCTCACCTACTACAGATCCCATACTACCTCCCATGAATTGAAAATCCATAACCCCAATTGCTACGGGAATACCGTTTAGTTGACCTATGCCTGTTTGAACAGCTTCAGTTAAACCTGTCTTTCTTTGATAAGAATCGATACGATCTTTATAAGGTTCCTCTTCTGAATGAAATTGAATGGGGTCCATAGAAACCATATCTTCATCCATAGGATCCCAAGTGCCCGAATCAATCGAAAGTTCGATTCTATCTGAACTACTCATTTTCAAATGATATCCACACTGTTCACAAATATTCATTTTTGACCTAAGAAGTTTTTTATAATTTAATCCATAACAATTTTCGCATTGAACCCATAAATGTCTGTATTTTTTATTTATATCGAAATCATTAGATCTTCCTCTTATATTGAAATCACTGCCATTAGTACGAGTTCTTATACTAAAACTTCCACTTTCACTACCACTTACATTTTCAGTA